AATCGAACCGATGACCATCGCATTACAAATGCGATGCTCTAACCTCTGAGCTAAGCGGGCTCATATAATAGAAATTGTACATGCATAGGAATTCAATAAATTACTTTAGCTATTCAGAATTAATATAACCCTAAACTATAACTCTAGATAAAGAATAGAAATATAAAATATAGTAGAATATTTCAAATAAATAAAATAAATATTCAATATTTATAGACGATAATGATTAAGAGACTGTATCGATATATAATTTCTATTTTTTTTTTATCAATTAGATGTTCATTATCCTAATCTTAATTAAAGATTTGAATTGAAATTCAAAATCGTTTTTTTTAGGATCTTATCTATTACTATATATATTAATATTATTTATATTTTATATATACTATATATAATATTATATACTAAATACTAATATTATATACTATAATAACTATACTATCATATAAATAATTTATCTAAATAATCTCATATATCTTTTATCTTTCTAAATTTATTTAGACTTCTGGTTACTAGATTAGTATTTTATCTAGAGTTATATATATTAGTTTATATATAGTTTTAGTTTATATTATATATGTCTGAACTATTATATATATATTTTTATTGAATTATCTATTAATATAAATAAAATAGATATATAAATTAAATCTAATTTTCTATTCGATTTATTTATTATCTTAATCTTTATCGAATTAATAGAAAGATTAGTTATAGAAATTATATTAATAGTACTGATTCATAGTGATACTGAATTAATGATAATTCATTTTTTTAGTTAATGATAATTCATTTTTTTAGTTAAGGAAATAAAAAATGAATCAAAATAAAATGAAAGAAAAAGAAAGATGCAATCCAGATCATAATGCGACATTCCTCTGCTTTTACTCATAAAGGTGAAAGCTAATCTCATTCATATCATAAAAGAAAAGCTGAAGCTAAGCTAAGATAAGACAAAAAAATCGACCGTTCAAGTATGCAAAATTGGATGGGAAAAATGAGAGGAAAAGAAGACTATATATGTGGTATATATCCAACTATATTGAATTGTGAGTACAGAAATGATAGAATCATTTCTGATTGCGCCAGATATCGGTCTCCGATAGAAATGACAAAAGATGGGCAAAAGGGAAAATAACAGGAAAAATTTTTTGATATAGGAATCCGTGTCTAATCAATTCAAGGGTTACAGCATCAAATAAATGAAATAAAATAAGATCCTAAAATATAAAAGGGGATATGGCGAAATTGGTAGACGCTACGGACTTAATTGAATTGAGCCTTAGTATGGAAACCTACTAAGTGATAACTTTCAAATTCAGAGAAACCCTGGAATTTGAAATGGGCAATCCTGAGCCAAATCCTGTTTTACGAAAAGAAAACACAAGGGTTCAGAAAAAGAGAATCAAAAAAGGATAGGTGCAGAGACTCAATGGAAGCTATTCTAGCAAAAGGAGTTGAATGCGGTGTGTTGGAAAAGGAATCCTTCCATCTAAACTTCAGAAAGGCTTCAAATGATTAATGATGACTCGAACCCGTATTTTTTATTTGAAAAATACAAAGAATTGTTGTAAATTGATTCCAAGTTGAATAAAAAATCAAATATTCATTGCAATTCACTTCATATCATAGTCTGATAAATTTTTTGAAGAGTCCATTAAGACGAGAATAAAGATAGAGTCCCAGTCTACATGTCAATGCAGACAGCAATGAAATTTATAGTAAGAGGAAAATCCGTCGACTTTAGAAATCGTGAGGGTTCAAGTCCCTCTATCCCCAAAAAGGCCTATTTGACTCCTTAATGATTTATCTTATCCTATACTTCTCTATTTCAAAAGTAGTAAAGTAGTTATGTTTCTCATTCACTCTACGCGTTCACAAAAGGATCCGAGGGAAAATTTTGTTTTTTTATCACAAATATTGTGATATAGTGATATATATATGATACACGTACAAATAGACATCTTTAAGCAAGGAATCCCAATCCCCATTTGAATGAGTCATAGTCCACTTACAAAGTTTTTTTTAGATCCAATAAATTCCAAGGCCTGGATAAGACTTTGTAATTATTTGTAATTGACATAGACCCAAATCCCTAGTAAAATGATACATCGGGGATGGTCGGGATAGCTCAGCTGGTAGAGCAGAGGACTGAAAATCCTCGTGTCACCAGTTCAAATCTGGTTCCTGGCACTTAATCAATTTTTCTGAGTATCAATTCCACAAATTAATTGATATGGATCAACATACATATTTATTACGAGTCTCTAGTCTATATTATAGATATAGATTTAGCCATCCGGCATATCTGGAGATCCACCCTATATTTTATTTTTGAATATAAATAATATATTTTTAAAAGAATATATTAAAGTATATATAAGAAGATTATTTTGTTTTCTCTTTTTTGAATTACCTCGCACGTAACTTCCTAGAGTCCATCTAAGCGATCTTCGCGGTACAAAGTTCATGATGCAGAACTCTTTTAGTTCATCCTATT